CTAGCTAAATCTAGCTAAAGGATTTTCTCTTTTTTCCATTCATCATTCTACTTCAGATTAAGATCGAGATATTGGACATAGAATGCCAATTTTAAAAATGGAAAAAAAGGAGTAATCAGCCGTGACACGTTCACTAAAAAAAAATCCTTTTGTAGCTAATCATTTATCGGGAAGAATTGAAAAACTCAACAGGAGGGAGGAGAAAGAAATCATAGTGACTTGGTCTCGGGCATCTACCATTATACCCACAATGATTGGCCATACAATCGCTATTCATAATGGAAAGGAACATTTACCTATTTATATCACAGATCGTATGGTCGGTCACAAATTGGGAGAATTCGCACCTACTCTCACTTTCGTGAGACACGCGAGAAACGATAATAAATCTCGTCGTTAGTCGTTCTACTAAGTATTCATGTGAAAAGCCTTATCTTAATAGTATTTAAGACTTAATTTAAGACTTAAGAGTCTTTATCTTATAGTAAGAGTATAGGTATATTTCTTTTCTTTTTCTAGTATACTAATAAGACTTATACTTTTCTGACTTATCTTATACTATACTTCACCTAGGCACTTATCATTCATTGGCGGGGGAGAACTTTTATGATAAAGAACGAAAATTCGGATAGAGAAGCAAAAGTTTTAGCTCAACATATATGTATGTCTGTTTTCAAAGCACGAAGAGTAATTGATCAGATTCGCGGACGTTCTTATGAGGAAACACTCATGATACTAGAACTAATGCCTTATTGGGCATCTTATCCAATTTTAAAATTAGTTTATTCTGCAGCAGCAAATGCTAGTCATAATATGGGTTTGAATAAAGCTGATTTATTTATTAGTAAAGCTGAAGTCAATAGAGGTGCTATTGTGAAAAAGTTAAGACCCCGGGCTCGAGGGCGTAGTTATCTGATAAAAAAAACCACTTGTCATATAAAGATTTTTTTAAAAGAAAAATATAAAATTTAGATTCCTATTTAGAAAAAAAATGGATGGAAAAATAATAGAAAAATATGGGACAAAAAATAAATCCACTTGGGTTCAGACTTGGAATAACTCAAAGTCATCATTCTTTTTGGTTTGCAAAACCAAAGAATTTTTCCATAGGTCTACAAGAAGATGAAAGAATACGTAATTGTATTAAGGATTATGTAAAAAAAAATAAGAAAATATCCTCGAGTTTAGAAGGAATTGTCCATATAGGAATTAAAAAAAGAATAGATTTGATTCAGGTCATAATCTGTATTGGATTTCCCAATTTATTAATAGAAGGACGAACACGGGGAGTCGAAGAATTACAGATGAATGTACAAAAAGAGTTTCATTCTGTAAATCGGAGACTCAACATTGCTATCACAAGAATTGAAAAGCCTTATAGACAACCTAATATTCTTGCAGAATATATAGCTTTACAATTAAAAAATAGAGTCTCATTTCGAAAGGCAATGAAAAAAGCTATTGAATTAACTGAACAAACGGGTACAAAAGGAATTCAAGTGCAAATTGCAGGGCGTATCGACGGAAAAGAGATTGCACGTGTCGAATGGATCAGAGAAGGCAGGGTTCCTTTACAAACAATTCGCGCTAAAATTGATCACTGTTCCCATACAATTAGAACTATCTATGGAGTCTTAGGCATCAAAATTTGGCTATTTGTAAACCAAGAATAAGAAAATCAGAATAATGGACCTTTCTTTATCTCGCCATTCTGCTCATCGATAGAAAAGATTTAGAAACTCTTTTCTTCTTTTTCTTTTTTTTTTCTTAATCAAAGAAAAACGAACAATTATAATTCTATAAGGTTGAATAAAAATTTGATTTACCCTTTAATTTAATTTATATTTTAGTATAATTGCTATGCTCAGTGTGTGACTCGTTAGTTTTTTCTTTAGAGTTGAGAATTGAGATTGAAAAAAAACGCTAACCCCACTATAAAAACTAAAGAAACTCAAAACTAATAACCAACTTATTGCTTCGTATTGTCGAGATCCCAAGAAACAGTCACTATATGACTGAATCAATCATATAGTTGTAGCAACTGAAATTCTTTTCATAAAAAATAAATCTGATTAGGAATTGTGAAAAAAAAAAGGGATGTGGAAAAATGTAAGGATGATAGAAAGAGAGAATAAAGATCTCAATGATATATGATTCCCATATGTATGGTTTATAAAGAATTACCCCATAAAAAAGCAGTGTTATAAAGCATCAACATCAAATAAAAATACAAAATAGACAATTACAATATTACAATAGAATAAGAAATATACAAATAAAAAATAGAAATAAAATAGAAACATAGAAGAAAATATAAGAAATATAATAAAAGAAATTAAATTAAAATAATAATCTAATCAATATGGATAATATAGTCAGTCTATTATGTATGTAATAAGATAGAAAAAGAAGATAGATAAAGAAATAATAAGATATCAAAGATAGAAAAATAGATAATAGAAATAATAAAAAATAGAGAATAATTTAATTGAGCTTCGGGTTAATAAAAACTGAGGAGATTGACTCGGAAACAAATAACAGATTTTGTTAAGAGCTCCATTGCAGAGTTCAGGCCTAAGCATTAATAGAGAAGCTATGGGAACGATGGAACCTGTGATTACATAGGATTTTCTTGAAAACGAATCAATCCTAATGATTCATTGGGTAGGATGGCGGAATGAACCAATAAAAAATGGATTTCTTCTAAATGGTCATGAATTGACCCTACAAATGAAGGAGGAAAGAGTCAATATTCGCCCGCGAAACCTTTCTTTATTTTTATTTAATTTAAGAATTTCATTTATTGGATGACTGTTGGCGTGATTCAATAGAGGTAAAGTAAAATACTTTAGAAATTTTGATAAAAGAAAGAAGCATTATATATAAACAAACACGCCTAGTTATATATACAGCTACCTATGTAACAAATTCAATATAAAAAAATTAGTATATTCTTTCTTAGAATGAAATACATGTGTATATGTAATATTCTTATTATTGAATCATTTCATTCGCGAGGAGCTGGATGAGAAGAAACTCTCATGTCCGGCTTTGCAGTAGAGATGGAATTCAGAAATAACCATCAACTATAACCCCAAAAGAACCAGATTTCGTAAACAACATAGAGGTAGAATGAAAGGAATATCTTGCCGAGGCAATCATATTTGTTTTGGCAGATACGCTCTTCAGGCACTTGAACCTGCTTGGATCACGGCTAGACAAATAGAAGCAGGGCGAAGAGCAATGACACGATATGCGCGTCGTGGTGGAAAGATATGGGTACGTATCTTTCCCGACAAACCTGTTACTGTAAGACCTACAGAAACACGTATGGGTTCGGGCAAGGGATCCCCCGAATATTGGGTATCTGTTGTTAAACCGGGCCGAATACTTTATGAAATGAGTGGAGTATCAGAAACTGTAGCCAAAGCTGCTATGGAAATAGCTGCATGCAAAATGCCTATACGAACTCAATTTGTTATTTCAGGATAGGTAAACAAAAGTAAAAGAAGAAGGAGTATTGAGAACGAAAAAACAACCACGGATTTCTTTATCTCTAGACAGACAATATTTCTTTTTTCCATTATCCCTTGCATTGAAATAAGAGATTCAAATAAAAATGATATGATTCAACCTCAGACCCTTTTGAATGTAGCGGATAACAGTGGAGCTCAAGAATTGATGTGTATTCGAATCATAGGAACTGGTAATCACCGATATGCTCATATTGGCGATGTTATTGTTGCTGTAATCAAAGAAGCAGTGCCCAACATGCCTATAGAAAGATCAGAAATAATTAGAGCTGTGATTGTACGCACGTGTAAAGAACTCAAACGTGATAATGGCATGAGAATACGATATGATGACAATGCAGCGGTTATCATTGATCAAGAAGGAAATCCAAAAGGAACTCGAATTTTTGGTGCGATTGCTCGAGAATTGCGACAATTGAATTTTACTAAAATAGTTTCATTAGCACCCGAAGTATTATAGATAGGATATATCCTATCTATAATCTATATATGGAATATTTATATTTAGAACTTATAATATTCAAATATCTGAAACAGATCCTATTAATAGAATAGATTGTGTCTCATGCATATACTTTAAATTTCTAAGAATTTTTTATAATTTAAGAATTTCAAAAAAAAAATTCAATAAAAAATAAAACAAAAAAGAAGCATGTTGATTATATCAAAATTAGGAGGCACCAATAACTATAGTTCGTCATGGGTAGAGACATTATTGCCGATATATTAACTTCTATAAGAAATGCTGACATAGATCAAAAGGGAAGAGTTCAAATAGTATCTACTAATATCACTAAAAACATTGTGAAAATACTTTTACGAGAAGGTTTTATTGAAAATGTTCGAAAACATCAAGAAAGTCAAAAAAATTTCTTGGTTTTAACCTTACGACATAGAAAGAATAGGAAAGGGAATAAAATAATTTTAAAGCGTATCAGCCGACCCGGTCTACGAATCTATTCCAACTATCAACGAATTCCTAAGATTTTAGGCGGAATGGGAATTGTAATTCTTTCTACTTCTCGAGGTATAATGACAGATCGAGAAGCTCGACTAGAAAAAATTGGAGGAGAAATTTTGTGTTATATATGGTGATTCTCCTGGATACCCTAATTTTCTCTCGAACTTACTCTTTGTAAAATAGAGAGGAGAAGTGAATTATAGAACTCTTCCTCTATTAGTTGATACTTAAAGGGGGTTCCCTGGAATGAAAGAACAAAAATTAATTCATGAGGGTTTAATTACTGAATCACTTCCCAACGGCATGTTCCGAGTTCAGTTAGATAATGAAGATCTAATTCTAGGTTATATTTCAGGAAGAATCCGGCGCAGTTTTATACGTATACTACCCGGAGATAGAGTCAAAATCGAAATGAGTCGTTATGATTCAACCAGGGGACGTATAATTTATAGACTTCGCAAAAAAGATTCAAACGATTAGATCATTCTTTTAAACATCCTTTTCGTAGGGATATAATTCGAAGTTCAAAAATGTAATAAACTGATTTTTGTTTCCAAAAAAAAATAGATTCATAATGAAAGTAAGGAATGATAAATATGAAAATAAGGGCTTCTGTTCGTAAAATTTGTGAAAAATGTCGCTTGATTCGTAGGCGGGGGCGAATTAGAGTCATTTGTTCCAATCCGAGACATAAACAGAGACAGGGGTAATCCTTCTCAAGTTCTAAATCAAGAACTTTTTAAAAGAAAAACCCATGTACATGTAACATGTACATGTAAAAAGAAAGAAGAAAGGATTCGTTTTCATATGAAATGGATATTCCTGTATCCGTATCTTTATGTAGATTTCTGATTCTTCTTTCTTTTTCTTTTATTCTTATGAATATGATCTAATAAAATATGACAAAACCTATAGCAAAAATTGGTTTACGTAAGAATGCACGTATTGGTTCAAATAAGAATGAACGTAGAATACCAAAAGGAGTTATTCATGTTCAAGCGAGTTTCAACAATACTATTGTAACTGTTACAGACGTACGAGGTCGGGTGGTTTCTTGGGCTTCCGCAGGTACTTCTGGATTCAGAGGCACAAGAAAAGGGACACCCTATGCTGCTCAAGCCGCGGCCTTTAATGCTATTCGTACATTAGTTGATCAAGGTATGCAACGAGCAGAAGTTATGATAAAGGGTCCAGGTCTCGGAAGAGATGCGGCATTACGAGCCATTCGTAGAAATGGGATGCTATTAAGTTTCGTACGTGATGTAACACCTATGCCGCATAATGGATGTCGCCCCCCTAAAAAAAGACGTGTGTAGAAATAAGAATTCAAGAGATTTCAAGAGAAATAAATGATTCAATGATCTGATCCAATAATCATAAATAAAAGAAAAATAAGAGTATGGTTCGAGAAGAAGTAGCAGGATCCACTCGAACACTACAGTGGAAATGTGTTGAATCAAGAGTAGACAGCAAGCGTCTTTATTATGGTCGTTTCGTTTTGTCCCCGCTTATGAAAGGTCAAGCCGATACCATAGGTATCGCCATGCGAAGGGCTTTACTTGGAGAAATAGAAGGAACATGTATCACACGTGCAACATCTGAGAATGTGCTGCATGAATATTCTACGATAGCAGGTATTGAAGAATCAGTACATGAGATTTTAATAAATTTGAAAGAGATTGTATTGAGAAGTAATCTCTATGGAATTAGGGACGCATCCATTTGCGTCAGGGGTCCAAAATACATAACAGCTCAAGATATCATCTCACCACCTTCTGTAGAAATAGTTGACACGACACAGCATATAGCTAACCTGACAGAACCAATTGATTTGTGTATTGAATTACAAATCAAGAGAGATCGCGGATATCGTATGAAATCCACAAACGACTCTCACGATGGAAGTTATCCTATAGATATTGTATCTATGCCTGTTCGAAATGCGAATCATAGTATTCATTCTTATGGGAATGGGGATGAAAAACAAGAGATACTCTTTCTAGAAATATGGACGAATGGAAGTTTAACTCCTAAAGAAGCACTTTATGAGGCTTCTCGTAATTTGATTGATTTATTGATTCCTTTTCTACATGCAGAGGAAAAGGACATGAATTTCGAGGAAAATGAAAACAGATGGAATCTACCCCTTTTTTCCTTTCAAGACAGATTCACTAATCTCAAGAAAAACAAAAAAGGAATTCCATTGACATGTATTTTTATTGACCAATCAGAATTGTCTTCCAGGACCTATAATTGTCTCAAAAGGTCCAATATACATACATTATTGGACCTTTTGAGTCACAGTCAAGAAGATCTTATGAAAATGGAATATTTTCGCATAGAAGATGTAAAACAGATATTGGGCACTCTACAGAAGCATTTTGCAATCAATTTACCTAAGAAAAAGTTTTCATTTTAAATCCATTGGAATTTTTTCTTTTTTTAGTTTTTAGAAATAAAAAAGAATAGAATAAGTTTTTAATCTCCGACACGATCCATATATTTGCAGAATAGATCATAATAAGATTGATGTATCTAGGGAAGATCCAGAAGGGGATCTTCCTTAGATACCTATGTCGTGGTATTTCACGGTTTAATCAATTTGAAAAAGACCTAAAGTTAGGGATTTCTCAATAGGTAAAGTTGCTCCAATACCTAACCAAAGAGCTACTGCGGTACCGATCAAAAAGACTGTTGTAGCTACTGGACGACGAAATGGATTTTGGAATTTATTGACATTCTCCAAAAAAGGTACTGTCAATAATCCTATTGGTACTGAAACCATTAAAAGAACACCCAATAACTTATTGGGTACTGTGCGAAGTATTTGAAATACGGGAAAGAAGTACCATTCGGGTAATATTTCCAACGGAGTTGCAAACGGATCCGCCGGTTCACCGATCATTGACGGCTCTAGAACTGCTAAGCCCACATTACATGCAATAGTGCCTAGAATTACTACTGGAAAAATATATAAAAGATCATTGGGCCATGCAGGTTCTCCATAATAATTATGTCCCATCCCTTTAGCCAATTTAGCTCTTAATACAGGATCATTCAAATCAGGTTTCTTTGTTATTTGGATAGGTGAATTCTTGTGGATTCATCCCCCAAAGGAACCGGACATGATAATTTTTTATCATCCGGCTCGAGCAAGAATCAAAAGAATCACAGAAATAGATCCATAGAACATAAATAGGTCCATAGAAGATCTATATTTCATACATATCTACATATATAATGTAGAATGACTCTATGTAAGAAAAGATTTATCAAATTCCATTTCCCCGAGTTTCAACGATTCATTATTCATTGCAAAGAATTCAGTTCTGACAACAAGGAAATGCTCAATATCCAAGTAGGCTTACAAATTTGATCATGATCAAGTGCTTTTTGGATTGTCTCATGTCTTTTGGTTGGTATTTATCCCCACAACATCTCGATTGTATTACATACAAAAATACAAAATTTTTACTTGTTACTAATAAAGTATAGCCCCCGTTCTTCCTTAGATCCCTTATTTAACTCCAATAGTATCATAGATTCAGTGTCGATGCAGAGGAAATGAATGCATCTACATACTATAAAAAACTTAATAAGATTACTATCAAATTAATATTTCATATTAATACTATCAATTAATTATAAGAAAATTACTAAAAAAAAAGAAAAAGAAAAAAAAAAGTGGAATAAATAGAACATTGGATCATTCTATTCTAGGGATCTTACGGAGCCTGTTCATGCATGACATGATTCGGGTATGATCATAGAAAATATTCTCCTCAAGCAAACCGGCCTATATCCTATGCTACATAAAAGGACTGACGTGATGGTTGGATGTGGAGACACGTTAGGTTGTGAATTCCAACGTGGCGGATAAAATCATATATCTGCATGGACCAATCAATAGTTCAAGTCACACACTCCCATAATCCATCCTCTTTTAGGAAAATATACTTCAACTATTCGATTCGTATCAAAGAAACAATACTTCAGAGTTGAATAGAGGTATCCAAATAACATGCCTTATTTTTCAATAATCCATATTTGTAGCAATGAAAGACTCTTGTTCCTCCCCGATATTATAAATTACAAATATCTATGATCTGCCTTCTCTATAAAGGACCCGAAATACCTTGCTTACGTATCATTGGAAAGTGCATTAACATAAATACGGCAGTAAGAAGAGGCAATACAAAAGTATGTAAACTATAAAAACGAGTCAAAGTGGACTGGCCCACACTAGCACTTCCACGTAATAATTCTACCAAGGGTGATCCTATTATAGGAATAGCTTCAGGCACGCCTGTTACAATTTTGACTGCCCAATAGCCAATTTGGTCCCGAGGTAAGGAATAACCAGTTACGCCAAAAGATGCGGTCAATACAGCCAGAACCACCCCTGTAACCCAAGTTAATTCGCGGGGTTTTTTAAACCCACCTGTAAGATACACACGAAATACGTGCAAGATCATCATTAGAACCATCATACTTGCTGACCATCGATGAACTGATCGAATTAACCAACCAAAGTTGGCCTCAGTCATTATGTATTGAACAGAGGAAAAAGCCTCTGTAACAGTTGGACGATAGTAAAAGGTCATAGCAAAACCCGTAGCTACTTGTACTAAAAAACAAGTAAGCGTAATCCCCCCTAGACAATAAAATATGTTGACATGAGGAGGAACATATTTACTAGTTATATCATCTGCAATCGCTTGAATCTCGAGACGTTCCTCGAACCAATCATATACTTTATTGAGATAGGTAACCCAAGAAAGACTCCCCCTCTGAGAGCCGTATATGAGAATTTCATCTCGTACGGCTCAAGCCGAAACACACAAATACTGGGTTCAACGGATATGGAATAGAGAGTTTCAAACTTCTTTTGGCTTAGCCGCTTGACTCGATTTGACCCAAAGATACGAAGTAAGAAAAATCCGGAATCTCTTCTTTGTGATGATAATGCCAAGAAATACAATCTCAAGTTGGCTCATCCATCTTTCTTTATGTTAATCGTGACAGGCCTCTTGAATCTTCTCTTCCCTATCTTTTTTTTGTTTGATAGGAATTCTCTTGTTGAGACCCTATGAATCAATTGAAACCTCAGATTCATACTAGAACCACGATGATTTAAGAAAGCCAAAGCTGAACTCAAAGGTTTTCTGAGTAAAAACCATTTGATCATCACTTCTTCAATGAATGTAATAACTCAACAAAATATAGAGAAAAAGGTTTCTTTTGGTCAAAAGAAGTATGAAGGAAAAAATTGTTTGATTTAGAAAAGACCTATTCCCATTTTTTTTTATCCGGTTGCGAGGTCTGAATAATAGGTATGAATCATAGTTCAAATATTTCTTTTCTTGATCTATTCTATATAGTCCGTGCTCCAGAGACTAGAATAAATATCTGACGAGGTAGAATCATCTTGATAGAGATGACAGGTTCATTCTCTGTATTATCAATAGGATCAATTATAACAAGTCACACGCTCATATTCCGGAAA